GATCCGGCTGGCGGCTCCTGCATCTCCTGCGTCTCCATGGGGGCCCTTCATACAAGTTTGTTGCTAGGAGTCCCTCTAGTCGAATCTCTCATCAATAGAAGTTTACTGACTGACCTGGCTCTTCAATCGACGATCTACTGCTCCCTCTTAGTTGCAGATGCCCATGCTTTGATTCGAAAGCCCTAGCCTGAATCCCCAGTAAGATCGGAGTATGGAATTCCTCCTCCCTTCAGTCCTGTTTGAACCCGTCCCAGCAACGAAAACCCTCCTACTGCAAGGTGAGGCTCTGCCCGCCCTTCCCTTCTCCGTCAATCCACTCCGGGTCGGGTCGGAGGAGCTGCTAGTCCAACTTCTTGAGCAGCCGAGATATTGAACAACGAACATTTGATGGAATTCCTTGCCTCACCCTGAGATGAGAGGGAAGGTCGATTTGACTCGAATCCTGGACCTGATCTTTAATCCTACACCGGTTAATGATGCGATGGGAGAAGTTTCTCTTTTGTCATTTTTTCATCAATGCTGGCCCAGTCGAGGCTCGTCCATGCCCAATCCCAATGGACAAACCTTCGATCCGATCTGCCCCTAGCTCTATAATCCACCCGTCTTCCCTAGTCCCTGAAAGCCCTCCTCTCCTGGGCCTAGCCCTCTTTCTCAACTCGAGTCTGAAGTTCAGCGGCTTTCATCGTTGACGAACACCTGCGCTAATAAGACAAAGAAGTGGGGGTCTATGCCTTCCTTGAATGAATCAGTAACAACTCATTAGTGGAATGAGGGATCAAGAGACAGATAGGGTGGGAATGGCCTATCAATCATTGGTGGACCTTCCCTTTCACCGGTCACGGAGCTCTCAACTGAGTTGTTTAGGTTCTGGAATTCCATCTCTAGTTGGGGGTTTCGGTTCGAAGGTTAGAAAATGTATGTGGTGCGGGTTCATCTCTCTCGACCAGTTCAGGTGAAAGGGAAGGGTGATCGAGGGGACCCAGACGTCGAGATCTCTTCTCTATGGCGGGAGGTTTATTTCGTCTCGACGAGTGTGTTGGGGGGGCCAGAGAGGGAGTACCTATGCCTCTGAATCGATAGGATGACCATTCGTTGCAGTCGTAGGCGAAGGAGACAAGGGCGAGGCACCGAACATGTTCTATCCTCAACCTCCATCCGTCATGTGGAATCTCAATCCGCTTTTCCTATTCACTAGTACACTGCGCGCTAAAACAAAACGGGAAGCCCCTTTCTTATTATTAGGTTGATTGGTTTGGAACCCTATACAAGGGGCTGCTTGCAGCTCGCCCCTATTTCTAAGGGGGCTTATGCACTCTACTCGTTACCACTAAACGACGAAGCCAAGAAAGAGCGGAAGGAGGGACTTGAACCCTCAACCTCAGCCTTGGCAAGGCTATGCTCTACCATTAAGCTATTTCCGCCAGCTACGGTAGTGGCGAAGCACTACTGAGCAATTCACGTATCACGTCGAGACGGACGACTTATGTTTTTCCGCCGGACCACACTCGTCGACCTCCGATCGAGCTACGAGCACGAGTAGGTAGGCGGCTAGGGGGGAGGGGCGGCTGGGCTGCCTTTTCAATCAATCTCCGGCCGCCCCCTAATTACTAGACCAACCTGGTGCGAGTTGTAAGGAGTCTTGGTCTCGAGTCGAGCTGGGGCGTCATTTCATTCTCGTAACGGGAGTGAGTGCACCGCAAGACCAGACAAGTGACTCCCTCGCCTCCCAGCGGCGGTCTTTAAAGTTAAGTCATTTCCTAAGCTAAGAAAGAAAAATCCTCTTATTCTACGATAATCCAAGCAGCAGCTCCATGAGTCCGCTCGGAACCAGTCGATTCCTGAGCCATTCGTTCTCCCCTCTCGGTTGGCGTTTGCCAGCCACTAGAGCAAGTAAGAGAACAATCAGTGAATGAACAACAAGAACCCCAGATTTTGACCGGATTGTACACCTTTGTGTCTGGCTATGTATATGGATGTGCATAAAGAAGGGACGGGACATCTCTCTCCTTTTTTTTGGGGGGGGGAATCGAGAGGGAATAAGCTGCAGCGGCGCACCTCACGAACTTCTTACTGAGGCAGTACCATCCTATAGGCAGGCATTAGCGAGTGTTTGGATGCACGTGTTTTGTTCATATTCCTGCGCAGTTAAGAGAAAAATTGTCCCCAAGGCCACCGCTTGTTTCTTTCTTGGATATGCTCAGTCCGGGTATAGATGCTATGACGTGAAATCCAAGAGATGAAGATTATCCTTGAATGTTCTCTTTAATGAGGTCGCCTCATATTTTCTTTAACCTAATTAATCAGCCCCGGGGGAGAATGGTGATGGAGATGTATTGCGGCCTTCTCCTGTTCATCAACTCGAACCTCATTCTTCTGCAGTTGATGTTACGGATCAGCCCCACTCTTCAGGCCAGCAGCTTTGCTCAGCATCTTCTGCCGATTGTCAGCCTGTTCAGTTGACCTCAGAGGATTCCAGTCACCCGGCACAGCATCTTTCTTCTCGGCGGCGAAACCATTATGTTGCCCAGGCTAGGACTACTCCAGAAGATCAGCAGTCGGGACCAGTTGCTTCCCTTCCAGTCGCTTCCTCAGATTCTGGATCCCTCTCTCAGGTTCGTCGATCCTCTCGACGTTTCTTATCCCGTTGCAGAATTTTTTTCTTATTTTAGAAAGAGTTTTTCCCAAAACATCGAGCTTACCTCATGTCAGTTCAATCTTCTCATGAACCTTAATCATTTGCTTCAGCCTGAAATCATTCTTGCTGGAGAGATGCTATGCAGGAAGAAGGAAAAAAAGAATAAATAAGACTTAGTCTCATTGCCTGCAGGGAAACAAGCCATTGGCTGCAAGTAGATTTACAAGATCAAGCATAAAGCATATGGCTCGCTAGAGAGATACAAAGCTAGCTAAAGGATTCCTTCCAAAATCTTGAGTCGACCCCCTTGATAGGGGAAACATTTGCCCGCTAAAATGACCACCATTCGTGGCATTCTTGCCTTGGCTGCAATCAAAAAGTTGCCCTTATTTCAATCAACTTGACGTGAAGAATGCCTTTCAACAACATAAGGGAAGCGGGGATCCGCAAGAATCTGTTTCTATTCAGCCTCCTCCAACTCCAGGCTGATCTTCTCCTAGGAATCCTAACTTGGTATGCAAGCTCAAGAAAGCGATTTACGGATCTATATGCTTCGATTGGCTAAAGCAGGCACCAAGAGCTAAGAAGGGGGCCTGCTTGAAGAAATTTAGCTCGTTTCTCACTGCTTTATTTTGGATAAAGGGTTCCGGCTACAGTGGAACCGTGCGGATTCTGACATTTTGTTTGTCGACGTCATGGTCGTTGCCTCATCCTTCTTTTATACGTTGACGACAACATTCTCACCGGGAATGAATGAATGATTCTTCTCTTTTATTCGATTTCATCAAGGAGCTTGACAACCAATTTGTCTCTTTCATCCGCTGTATTACTTTCTCGGCATGGAGGTATCTCGCTCCACCTCTGAACTTCGCCTAACCCAAACAAAGTATACTCAAAAATGGAATTCTTATCTCGTCGAGACTGCCCTGCGCTACGCCTATATCTCCAGGTGCCAAGCTATCCGCCCCTACTCAACTAAAAAAAAGGCAGGCTGCCCTGACGACCGACACTCTACCTCGGGCTTTTGTTCTTGGTCGGAATCTCATTTCCTGGAGCGCTAAGAAGCTGCCCCTTACTCACCTCTTCAACATCTATAAAAAAGCCTTTCCCCTTTGAATAATAATAAGGTCAAGTCAAGCTTTTTGAAGCAAGCTGCTAGAAGTAGCGCTCCCGCGCTTTACTAATAACATAGAAAGTAAAGGCTCTTCTCATCGAGAGTAGGTTCTTTTCAGATACAAAAAGAAAATATCAACATTTGATACCTCTTCTGACTTTCCGTTTTCCAACAGCAATTACACATTCCCTCGGCCTCTGATTACAGTCGAAGTGCCATTGCCCATATATGAAGAACCTAGTTCTTCAATCATATCTGTACCAAATTCTTCCTTTCGGAAGAAAATATGATGCGAGGACCCGATCCACCAACTATCTGAAATGTTGGCAAACAGGGCCAACGTAGTGACCAACACTACCTTTTTCTGATCATCATGGCTTTTTTTTTTCCCTTTGCCCTTCTTTTATGGGCACTCAAAACTCAAGTGACCTTTCTTCTTGCAGGACCAACACTCTATGTTTTTCAGGTCCTTCTGCACTCACTTTGTGCTTATTCTTTTTTTTAAACATATTCTTTTGCGCAGCATTAGTCTTTTCAGACTGCTGTTCAAATCTCTTTTCAGCTTCTGCCTAAAGAAAATGGTCAGATCAATCATAGAACAAGGAGGAGTTTCACAGGAGAGAGTGGTTGTCAAAGACTCAAACGACTGAAGCGGACTTCCCGGTCACTGATCACTCTTTTGTATAGGGCATTTTGACTCTCACAGCTCAAAATTCTTTGAGAATCTTCTTCATCTTGTCTAAGTGCTGAGACACGCTCGTCCCCTCAAGCATCTTGCTTGGAAAAAACCGTTGCCGAAGAAACTTCATGTTTACCATTGTCACTGACTCATACATTCCCCTAAAGAGGTACAGGGGAGTCTCCCATCTTTCTCATGCAGACTCAATGTCTCCCACTGAAACTAGTACCTTATCCTTGACCACCATTAGCACAGCTTCGAAGAACTTTTTTTTTATTGTCTACAACTATCGATGCTGTTCATATGCTTTCTTTTGTTGTTTGGCTACAACAACATCACTTGATTGAAGAAGCCATTAGCGCCAGATCTGCGGGCTTCTCTTTTCTCAAGAATGAAAAAAAAAGATCCTGTTCTTTGAGAAGCAACTGCATTCTCATCTTCCAAACATCTACATTTAGAGGTTCCATTTTGCGATCCTTGACAATCGTATGCGTTAATGCAGTAATCATATCAGCAACTATAGATCCAGAAGATTGTATCGCTACCATATCTGCATAACCTGGACTCTCATA